CTGTGCAAAAATGGGATAGGCATTTGAAACGGGTGCCTGAGTTATTATATATATGATGAGCGATAGGGAAATGGATCGAGTAATCTCTTTCTTTATCGACGAAAAGGTTTTTTTAGTTTGCATGGTCCAATCATTGATCCCGAAAATTTATACAATAAAATTAGGTAGGTCGCCAATAGAGTTGCCTATCTATAATTTTGATATTTACTGAAATCATTTTTCTGAAATATTGGAGAAATCCCTTTACTGGGTAGAAATAATAGGTACAATTTTGCGTGTTTTGCTTATGTACAAAGTAACAAACAAATATTATAATTGGGCCATTCGATCATTTTTCAGTCATTCATTGAATGATAAATCACTACAAGTGAAGGAGATACACGATTTAAATAACGAAAGATCCAATATTTAAAAATTGTATCTAAAATGACTGGAAAAGTAGAAACAAGACCGGATATAATTTGATCATTATGAGCAAATCCAAAATCTTTGTAGACAGAGCCAATCATTAATTCCCAACCGTGGGGCGAATGGAATCCTATACATAAATCAGTTAATAAAAGAATAGAAAAAGCCTTTATTGTGTCGCTTAAGTTATATAGGAATTCTTGAACCCAAGAGTTAAGAATAACAAGTTCTTCATTACCTAGAATAGAATAACCACTTAGAATAACGAAACAGATTATATTTGTCGAGAAATGTAAAATTGTATGGATACTATCCTCATTGTGCATCTTGATCAATTGGGTCGTTTCTTTGTAGATTTCGACGCGAAGCTTTTGTAAATGCGTTTCTGGGTATTCCTTTATGATTTCCTCCAAACGAAGAAGTTCCTCTAAGTCTATGAATTTTTTTAGAATACTCTTTTCTTGAATATCATTCAAAAAAATTTCGGATTGCCTAATATTCCACCAATTAGTAATCCAAGATTCCAGACTTTTTTTAAATGAGAGAGAGATCCACCAAGGCAAAAATACTATAAATGCAAGATATAGAAGGGAAATAAATACTTTCTTTTTTGCCATTTTTTCGTCTGTGAATTTTTGAAGTTTTAATGAACTCACCCCATGCGTCGACTCTATATGATACTAATATTTCTATCAAGCATAAGTTATATCCCAACCCAAGCCATCGAGCCCATTAATCTATTTCGAGGTTTTTATTTGTGATGCAGTAGAGTGGTTAGGTTAGTCCTTGAATCTAGAAAGAATACAGAAATAGAATAAGAAAGAGCTCACTTCAAAGTAATATTAGTTGGATTTCGAGACGAAAGAACTCCCGTTTTATTAAATAAAATATCAAATATTTGAAAAAAAAAAAAAAAAAAATGATGGACACAAAAAATTTCGTTTTAGAGTTGCTTCGTATACGTTTACTTTGGCTTGAATAGGCAGGCATTCAGAACAAACTTCCGTTAAGTTATGGTATAGAAAAAAAGAGGGTTCTTGAGTTTTTTCCCTCTTGCAAAGTATTCATTTTTCAGTTCTTTTTTTTTTCAAAATACTTCAATTGGTACGCGCAAGAAATAGGCCAATTCAGCAGCTTTTTGCTCAATTTCTCGTGGAGTCAAATTCTCATCAGTACGCGTCAAGGGAATGGCCCCCTGGCCTCTGATTTCCATATAAAGAACCCGACGAGCAAAAAGACCCTCTTTATTTTCTATTCTGATAGACTGAATATCTTTCATAAGGAATCGCAGGAATATGCGACGGTTTTTTCCAGGAAATCCCCAACGAAAAATACACACTATGCCCTCTTTTATATCAAATCGATCATAACCACTACCTACATTCCACGAAATTGTGCACCACAAGTAGGAGCTAATAAAGAGACCCGCGATCCCATAGAAAGACATCACGATCCCCTGTGGAAAAAAATTTATTTGCTGAGAAGGAAACAAATATATAAAATTCCTACCAAAATAACTGGAGATTCCAACCAATACAAACCCTAATGAACCCAAAAAAAGAATGAGGGCCCAACCGAAATTACTTATTTTTCGAGATCCCGCTATAAGTTCTATCCATATACGTTCTGATCGCCAACTCATACTCTCACTAGACCTAGTTGCATTTTATTGGAATTGGAAGAATAACAAAAAGAAATTTTAGTTTACTTTTTTTGTTTCCGAAGTAACTCTCATCAACCAGCACTACTATGATGTGAAAGATGTGAAACTTTTATTTTAGCAAAATTCATCGAATTACTTAGATCCAAACTAAAAGAATAACATCTCTTTCATACGATTTCCTATAGATATCCACATATAGATATATTCACTTTACATTTCCGAAACTCTCCCCGCTACCTGAAATTGTTATAATTAATTTACCCATATATCATGTTTACACATACATAAGAGCTTATGCTCGAAAGAAGCCACATGTTATACCATATTCTACTAAATAGATAGAGGTGTTATGATCAAAGTCAGTTTTGAAAAAAAAAAAATGGATACAGAGTTGTCCCTATAGTATCTAAAAAATTTTGTTTTTTTGAA